TTGTAATGAATTGTTGTGGATTGGATCTCAATCCAAATCTTGATCTAGCTACAAGGATGATACTTTATTTGAAAATATCGAACAAAAAAGAGTATTCCCTAAAAATTTCATTCACAAATAAGAATTCAAAAAGAGTTTCATTTGTGAATGAAGTTACACGCTCCAGTTCGTATTATTAGTTTATGCTCAACGACTCGTTTGATAAGAATCGCGAGATGGCTAGATGTTAGAAATGATTAAGCAGTTTCATTTTATATGCCCGTCACTTTCTCCCCGTTCGTGCTATCTATAATGATAGATGAATCAAAAACTTTCAATTGAACTTATTCTTTCAATGGGTCTTTTTGGACATCTTCCCATTTTGAAAAAATGGAAACTTAGGTAAATGCTTTAGAAACATATGTATAAAAATAACATATTTCATTTAGCCCCTTCATGCTTACTATAACTAGTTATTTCGGTTTTCTACTAGTGGCTTTAACTATAACTTCAGCTCTCTTTATTGGTCTGAGCAAGATACGACTTATTTAAAATTTCTATTTGAAAGAAACAATTCAGAAAGTAAATCCTTCTTTGAAATTCCGTCTATTCTAGAGTTAGTTACCACGTTAATTGTCAATTTTTGGTCATTGAGATTCGCATCAATTCGGATTAATATTTAGGTATAGATATTACCTCTTTTTTTCTCCTTTTCAAAAAATGGAAATGATTGAAGTTTTTCTATTTGGAATCGTGTTAGGTCTAATTCCTATTACTTTGGCTGGGTTATTCGTAACTGCATATTTACAATACAGGCGTGGTGATCAGTTGGACCTTTGATTAATTAATATTTCTTTTTTTGATTGGCCTCTTCCTTTATTTAATCCACAGGAGGTCAAATTGGAATTGTTGTGCAAGTGACTGCTGAATCTATTTCAGTCTAATTCGATTCATGAAGAAAAAACCACGCTCTGTAGGATTTGAACCTACGACATCGGGTTTTGGAGACCCACGTTCTACCGAACTGAACTAAGAGCGCTTTCTTATAAGAATAGAAAAGAATGTAAACATAAAAATAAAGGATTCTTTTTTTAACACTTTTATATGCATCTATTCTATAGTTTCAAAAAAATGAATGATTCCGTGCAATTTGAATCGATCTCAATTGATTCCTCATTACTGCTCAAAGAAGCAGTAATAGGTAGGGATGACAGGATTTGAACCCGTGACATTTTGTACCCAAAACAAACGCGCTACCAAGCTGCGCCACATCCCTTCAATTGTCCTACAGTGTCATTGTAGAGAATTCCTGTCTTGTTTTCCACACCCCTATTTCCTGCATTGAGAAACACAAATTTTCTACCCATTTCGTCTTTTTGGTCTCATTTAACATATAATAAGAAGGGGAAAGTCTTATAGAGCGTTTTACATTTCAAGTGGAATTGAGGATTCCGTGTACAACTATAAGCGGCCCTTAACTACATATGCATCTGATCATATATGCATTATCTTTTTCTGTATTACAATAAATAAAAAGGGAGGTTTTTCAATGCGAGATCTAAAAACATATCTCTCCGTGGCCCCAGTACTAAGTACGCTATGGTTCGGGGCTTTAGCAGGTCTATTGATAGAGATTAATCGTTTTTTCCCGGATGCGTTGACATTTCCCTTTTTTTCATTTTAGTTATTGACATCGGAAAGAATGAAGAAGAATAGAGATACAATTTCAAATCTGTAACTAACCCCCCCACTCCTTTTCTCTTTTTTCCCTTTTTTTCTAATTTTTAGACTAAGGGACGAAAGAGAAAGAAGAAAAGTGGATTCAACGTCTGCGAAACTCAGGTTCCAATTCGAATTAAATCAATATTAATAATAAATAATAGAGTCACGGGAGGTAGAGTAGGAAAATCGGGGTCTAGGGCAAGAATACAAGATCTTTAACTGATGTCCTTCGGGTTTAAATAGAGTTTCTAAATCATTGTCTTACTTATTATTCTTTACTATGGCTTTGCTTTGATTTATTATTACTTTATTGATTTTGATCTTTTAGAGTTGGATTTCACGTTAGTAACTTCTATTTTTTCCTTCCTTTCTTTTTCTTCATTTCGAATCAAAATAGAAGAGTTGAGCAAATCAAAAATCAAAAGGAGGTTCATGGCTAAGAGGAAAGATGCGCGGGTAACGGTGATTTTGGAATGTACCGGTTGTATCCAAAACGGTGTTAAGAAGGTATCAACGGGCATTTCCAGATATATTACTCAAAAAAACCGGCACAATATGCCGAATCGACTAGAATTAAGAAAATTCTGTCCCTATTGTTACAAACATATGATTCATGTGGAAATCAAGAAATAAATCGAACCGAGTATGTCTTATCCTTGAAAGGGGAAAAATGCCATTATATAGAACATATTGAAATATAAAATAGAAGATATTTCATTTAAATAAAAAATTGGAGTAAAAAAAAAAATGACAATTAAGAAATAAACTAAACAACAAAACCATGGATAAATCCAAGCGATCTTTTCTGAAATCCAAGCGATCTTTTCGTAGGCGTTTGCCCCCGATTCAATCGGGGGATCGAATTGATTATAGAAACATGAGTTTAATTAGTCGATTTATTAGTGAACAAGGAAAAATATTATCTAGACGAGTGAATAGATTGACCTTGAAACAACAACGATTAATCACTATTGCTATAAAACAAGCTCGTATTTTATCTTTGTTACCTTTTCTCAATAATGAGAAACAATTTGAAAGAATCGAGTCGACCACCAGAACGACTGGTCTTAGAACCAGAAATAAATAGGCTTATTCTTTTTCTTTCCGAACTCAAACGCGGATTGGTGTTTTGTTTGACAAATTGGAGAATCCAGATTTTATTATGCTGTCGTAAGAAAAAAAAAAACGAACCAGAAAAAAAGATTTTTTTTATTGAACGTGTTCATTCATTTTGACTACTTTAGCATATTTTCTTATAGTCATTTTGACCCCACCTTCCCGGAGTTCATTCTCCGGGGAACTCCATTTAAATTATTCCGGTGTATTCTTTCCAATCTACTTTTTTTCTTATTTCGTTGGAAATCATATAAAGACAATTCCTATTTGATATAGCCATTTGGGCCAATATTTTACGATTAAGAAGCAACTGCTTCTTGTATAGATCATGTATTAATTTACTATAACTATAGAATACTCTCCCTTCTCGAATTACTGCGTTTATCCGAGTGATCCACAAACGACGAAAATTTCTCTTTTGCTTATCCCTATCCCGATGAGCCGAAACCAAAGCTCTTATTTTCTGTTGAGTAATAGTTCGAGTAAGTCTTGAATGAGACCCCCGAAAACTTGATGCAAATAAACGAATTTTTGTTCTACGCCTCCGGGCTATATATCCGCGTTTAATTCTGGTCATTGAATAAATAAAATTTTGACAAATAACTAATTGATTTCGTTTCTTTCAGTTATTCTTTTACCCGTCCTGGTCTATTAATAACCAAACGGATTTTTCCAATGTATAAAATACAAATTCCAATGGCTTTGGCTACTATAACCTCCCCAACCACGATTTTTTATTTTTTTTGGTATTTTAAAAGAAATAGAAATTAAATAGATAAAGAAATAGTGGGTTTCCTCGTTTCTATGGTTACTTCTTAAACGGTGAGGTCTTCTCTATACACCGGAGCCTTTACTTCATTTATTTCATATTTCATCAATGTTATTGGTAACTTGTATAGTTCACATCACACTCTTTGGCTCTACTCATGAATTATCCAGTAACAGGTCTTTCACAATAAGACCCGCCTATACAGTAACGGTATTGAATTATGAAATTTCGCTGGGTAGCTGACCCTCGTAGTCCGTTCTTGACCGAGCGAGAACTTCATTTTTATGTTTTTTTTTGAATTTCAATAAGATTTCCTCCGCTTAATGGATAACGATTTGCTACCAATGGAGAATTGTTTCTCATCTTAAATTCAGGTGATTGGATTTGCACCAGTGGAAACCATAAATTTTATACACAATAGAGGGATCGAGTGGCTTATTTTTAGATAGTAAGTAGATAGTAAATGGAGTTCCTTCTTCCATTCGATCCTATTCACTGGACTAATCATTCATACTGGAAGCGGTTTCTTGCTTTTTTGTATCAGCTCATGATCTAAACGAGTCGCACATACACCCTAGTACATGTTCCTCGACGCTGAGGGCATCCCCCAAGAGCGGGGGATTTCGTGACATTTCGAATGGGCTGTCTTGTATTTCTAATAAGTTGTTTAATGGTTGGCATGTTGAATATATACATAATGGGCTGGTTTAGATTGATCCTAACCGGATGATTATGAATTTTTTTATTTAATAGTTAAACTCGGAGATAAAATATCACATCACGGATTTTCACAAAATCCATTTTTTTTTCATTCAACTGCTACAAGATCAACAATTCCATAAGCTTGGGCTTCTGTTGCTGACATAAAAACGTCTCTTTCCATGTCTTCAGATACAACCCATAAAGGTTTGCCCGTCCTTTGTACATAAACCCTTGTGAGGGTTTCGCGTAGTTTAAGCAGTTCTTCCGCTTCCAGGATAAATTCTCCCGTCTGCGCCTCATAAAAAGAACTCGCGGGTTGATGGATCATTACCCTGATGATAGAAGGTTTCTCTATCTGATGTGATGAAAGGAACAGAAAAGGAAGATCAAGAATAATAGGAAAAAAAGATAGAATTGAACAACCGTACGGGCATCATCTTTTGCGCATTGCATACGGCTATACAATCAAATTGACCCTTAACTTTCCAGATAAAAATAGAATCTATCAGCCCCAGGAGGGTAAATGGTCAAATTGCCACCCTTCCTTTTGGAGGAGTTCAAAAATACTATGATGGCTCCGTTGCTTTTCTATTTGAAAATGGATTTTTTTTCTTTGATTCAGCAATCCCAAAGTTTCTTTTTGATCCAACCAAAAAGGGAAAAATTTGGTTTTTTTTTGCACTCTTTTTTTTATAACTTAAAAATGGTTAAGAGACTTTCGGTGTGAAAACAACCAAGTTTGTAACGCTGAATTGGACTTCCGATAGATAAGAGAAAATCGGAAATATCTTTTATCTCATACTACTCTCTCGATACATAATCGAATCTTTTGAAAAAAACAATGCAAAAGTTTTTCATATCGAATTCGAAGTGCCATGCTATTATTACTTAATATTCATATGGCGAAGGCATAGTTTTACTTTTTCGCTCAAATAAAAAACCCCATTGGCGCCAAGCGTGAGGGAATGCTAGACGTTTGGTAATTTCTCCTCCAACCAGGATAAAAGATCCCATTGACGCGGCTAATCCCATGCATATTGTATGGACCTCTGGTCGCACAAATTGCATAGTATCATAAACAGCGACTCCGGGTATTACCCATCCGCCAGGAGAGTTTATAAACAAATACAGATCTTTGGTATCATCCTCGATACTGAGATATACCATAAGACCGATAAGTTGATTCGAGATCTCGCTATCAACTTCTTGGCCTAAAAAAAGTAATCTTTCTCGATAAAGTCGGTTGAGTAGGGCAAAATTGTATCCCTTAGGAACCGTACATGCATCTTTTGGTGCATACGGTTCAAAAAAAAATAGCGCAAAAAAAAGAATCAATGTATAGATTAAGGGCTTTTTCTTCGATTTTTCAATAAAGACGAATTTTTTTTCTTCTTTATTATATAATAGAAAAACTTATCGAATTCACTTTTCATTGATGTATTGTTTCATCGAGATTCAATCCAAATCACGATGGTATTTTCTTGTTCCTGAATGGGTCTCTTTCATCTTTTTAGGTTTATGCTCTACTCCGGGTAAAGATTAACCCCGTTTTGATTTGCACATATAGGACAAATCTTCTCACCACCATTTCTTTTTGGTATGACTTTCCAAATAACAAACAGGAATCGTTTAGGATACACGTAGTAATCCTAGATATATTACCAATTGGGTTTTTTCTAAACGGAGCCTGGATACTTCATTTTTTTAGTCCAATCAAAGTAAACCATAAATTATTCAAATTGATAATAGTACTATGAATTCCTCCAAACAATGCATCTAATTGCACTTCACGCTCCAATTTATGGATGATTCCATTTCTACTTCTTGGGCGAAACAGAGGATATCTCGATCGGGGGAGAGAACGGGGAAATCCCATATGACCCAATATATCTCACAAGTCGCACTATACGTCAACCCAAGATGCATCTTCCTCTCCAGGACTTCGGAAAGGTACTTTTGGAACACCAATAGGCATAAATTGACAGAAAAAAGAACTAAATCCTATATTTCACTTTGATGTGGAAACGTAATAATGTGGTTTTATTGTCTTTAGAATACTGTCTTTATCATATTTATTTTATCCATAGATTAGCAAAATTCAGAAAGAAAGAAAAATAAATAAAGGAAATTTTTGACGAACAGGCCTTTCGAATGATAAACGCATTTACTCATAGAAAGTGGTATCAATCCACCATTGCGTATTGGTACTTATCGAGTATAGAATAAATCTGCTTCTCTTTGTTCTTACGAACAGAATTGTTCCATTATTTGGAACACAATAGAATATAGAATAAATAACCCTTGTTAGGAAATAATCCACTGAACAGGGGAAGTCCGCAGCATAGTCATAGTATATTCCAATGCAATAAAGTTACGTAGTGTTTATTTTTCTTTGATAAAGGGGTATTTTCCATGGGTTTGCCTTGGTATCGTGTTCATACCGTTGTATTGAATGATCCCGGCCGATTGCTTTCCGTTCATATAATGCATACAGCTCTGGTTGCTGGTTGGGCGGGTTCGATGGCTCTCTATGAATTAGCAGTTTTTGATCCTTCTGACCCCGTTCTTGATCCAATGTGGAGACAAGGTATGTTCGTTATACCCTTCATGACTCGTTTAGGAATAACCAATTCGTGGGGGGGTTGGAGTATCACAGGAGGGACTGTAACGAATACAGGGGTTTGGAGTTACGAAGGTGTAGCTGGGGCACATATTTTATTTTCTGGCTTATGCTTTTTGGCAGCTATCTGGCATTGGGTCTATTGGGATCTAGAAATATTTTCTGATGAACGTACAGGAAAACCTTCTTTGGATTTGCCCAAGATCTTTGGAATTCATTTATTTCTCTCCGGGGTGGCTTGCTTTGGTTTTGGTGCATTTCATGTAACAGGCCTGTATGGTCCTGGAATATGGGTGTCTGATCCTTACGGACTAACGGGAAAAGTACAACCTGTAAATCCGGCGTGGGGCGTGGAGGGTTTTGATCCTTTTGTTCCGGGAGGAATAGCTTCTCATCATATTGCAGCCGGTACATTGGGCATATTAGCGGGTCTATTCCATCTTAGCGTTCGACCGCCACAACGTCTATACAAAGGATTACGTATGGGAAATATTGAAACCGTACTCTCCAGTAGTATCGCGGCTGTCTTTTTTGCAGCTTTTGTAGTTGCTGGAACTATGTGGTATGGTTCAGCAACTACCCCCATCGAATT